CTTAGGTAAGTGCTTCATAAACATATGTATAAAAAAATGCATCTCATTTAGCTCCTTCATGCCTACTATAACTAGTTATTTCGGTTTTCTACTGGCGGCTTCAACTATAACTTCAGTTCTATTTATTGGTTTGAGCAAAATACGACTTATTTGAAATTGATTGAATGAACAATTCATAAAAAAAAAATAATAAATGTTTCTGTAAGATTCCAGGTAATCTATAATTCTTTCCTGGATCAATTATCAATTCTTGCTTGATTATTGAGATTCATAGGAGATTCGGATTAATATTTAGGGATAGATATTACCTCCCCTTTTTCTTTCCCCTTTTCAAATAAATTGAAATGATTGAAGTTTTACTATTTGGAATCGTGTTGGGTCTAATTCCTATTACTTTGGCTGGATTATTCGTAACTGCATATTTACAATACAGACGCGGCGATCAGCTGGACCTTTAATGTTAATTAAGTAACATCTCTTTTTTTTTGACCTCCCGCAGGAGGTCAAATTTTGGTTCGGGTTGCTATTCAAGTTAGTAACAGTTATTTCATTATAATTCGACCTAAGAAGGCCGGAATCACGCTCTGTAGGATTTGAACCTACGACATCGGGTTTTGGAGACCCACGTTCTACCGAACTGAACTAAGAGCGCTTTCTTACTATGACTATGTGTGACAATACATAGATAAGATCATAAAGAAAAGTATTCTTTTTGTATCTTTTTGTACCTCCAAATACAGCTTGTATGCGTATAGTTTTATAAAAAAATAAAAAAAAGAAGGTCCAATTTTAATTGAGATCAATTGATTCTTCGTTAATGCCCATAGGAAAAGTAATAGGTAGGGATGACAGGATTTGAACCCGTGACATTTTGTACCCAAAACAAACGCGCTACCAAGCTGCGCTACATCCCTTTCAATAAGTCTACAGTGTCATTGTAGAGAATCTCTATCTTGTTTTCCACATCGTTATTTCCTCCATTTATATACATAATACCTAAATCTTGTCATTTCTTATTTTTTTTTGTCTCATATATAAAAAAAAACATAATAATTAGAATATATATATTCTAACATATAACTCATATAACTAGAACTTCATATAACTAGAACATTGAATATATAAAATTCAATAAAATTGAATGAATATATAAAGTCAATAGAATAAAATTTATTAAATAGAATAAATCAAAAATCAATAGAATAAAATTTATTAAATAGAATAAATCAAAAATCAATAGAATATAGAATGAATATTCTAGAATAATATTCTAGAATAATGTAAAATATATATTCTCTATAATGTAAAATATATATTCTCTAATAAGAAGAAAAAAAAAAGAATTATATAAAAAATATAAAAAAAATTAGAATACTAATAATACATATTTCATTTAATATTAATAATATAATGAATATATTCATTTTCATATGAATATTAATAAAAGTAAGTTAAGAAATTCAGTTAAGAAAAAAAAAGGAATGAATTAAAATGAAAGAATTCATTATATATGATCTAAAACATATATGGTCTAAAACCCAACGTATGAATTAAAACCCAACGTATGAATAAATGAATATTTATTATTAATGCTCAAAAAGAAAAAAGAAACGAAGGGGATGTCTTTTTCTGTTGTAAGAAAAGTAAAATTTAATTTACCCAGTCGTTGTATATATCCATTTTACTTAAGGATTTAGTTAAGGATTTAGCGTACAAATACAACTAATCCTTAATTACATATGCATGCAATCATATATGTATTACAATTAAAAAGGAGGATTTACAATGCGAAATTTCAAAACATATCTCTCTGTGGCACCTGTGTTAAGTACTCTATGGTTCGGGTCTTTGGCAGGTCTATTAATAGAGATCAATCGTTTATTCCCGGATGCGTTAACATTCCCCTTTTTTTCGTTCTAGTTATTGACATGGGAAGGGATGCAAAATATTAAAGATACAATAAATTTTCTGTGACTACTCCCCTCCCTTTTTTTGTTTTGTTCTTTTTTCAGTTTTTTAGGATCTGATGATATAAAATAAAGTAAAAAAGAAGAAACGAGAAAGAATTCAACCGCAGCAAAACCCCGGTTCATGCTCCAACTTATAGTTCTAATTCTATAAGGAGAATTGAAAATGGGGATCTAGTGCAACAAAATCATAAAAGAATACAAGATACTTAAATGAATGAAATAAAATGCTTAGACAAAATGGATAGTTGGAAACGATTGTATTACTTATTATTTTTTTTTATTACTTCATTGATTGCAACGAAATCTTTCCGAAAACTGGATTTCGAGTTAGCAACTTATTTTTTCCTTTTTTTCTTCGTTTCGGATCGAAAATCAATAATCAATAAACTAAATAGAAAAGTTGGGTGAATCAAAAATCCAAAGGAGATTTATGGCCAAGGGTAAAGATGTCAGAGTAAAAGTTATTTTGGAATGTAAAAGTTGTGTCCGAAACGGTATTAATAAGGAATCACCAGGTATTTCCAGATATATTACTCAAAAAAATAGACACAATACACCTAATCGGTTGGAATTGAAAAAATTCTGTCCCTATTGTTACAAACATACGATTCATGGGGAGATAAAGAAATAGATCAAACGGAACATGTGTGTGCCACCGAACAAATTACCTATATGGATATATAGCTAAATCTAACCATAAACCAATCAAATCCTATTTCGTTTCGGTCGAATCCCAAATGAATTAGAATTCAGAAATAGGATTTTTTTTTTAGAGATAAGGAATAAACATGGATAAATCCAAACGGCTTTTTCTTAAATCCAAGCGATCTTTTCGTCGGCGTTTGCCCCCAATTGGATTGGGGGATCGAATTGATTATAGAAACATGAGTTTAATTAGTCGATTTATTAGTGAACAAGGAAAAATTTTATCTAGACGGGTGAATAGATTGACTTTGAAACAACAACGATTAATTACTATTGCTATAAAACAAGCTCGTATTTTATCTTCGTTACCTTTTCTTAACAATGAGAAACAATTTGAGAGAACTGAGTCGACCCCTAGAACTACTGGTCCGCGAACCAGAAAGAAATAAATAGGCCTATTCCTCAATGGAGTCTAAATTCCAATCCGAACCGAACCCCGCCCCACTTCGGGTTGATGTCTTGTTCGAAAAATTCGAGAATACAAATTGGGTTGTTACATCGTAAGAAAAAAAAAAAAAAAAGAAATCTTTTTTTATTGAAACGTGTTCGTTCATTTTTACTACTTTATTTAGAATAGTAAGTTCTACTCTATCCTCCCGGAGTTTATTCTCCGGGGACCTCCCTTTAAATCATTCTGGTGGATTTCTTCCAATATCCTTATTTAATGATCTCATTGGAAATCATGGAAAGACAATTCCTATTTGATATAGCTATTTGTGCAAGTATTTTACGATTAAGAAGCAACTGCCTCTTGTACATATTATTTATTAATCGACTATAAGTATAAGATACCTTGTTATCACGAATTACTGCATTTATTCGAGCGATCCACAAACGACGAAAATGTATCTTTTGCCTGCGCCTATCTCGATGCGCAGAAACCAAAGCTCTCATTTTCTGTTGAATAGTAGTTCGAGTAAGTCTTGAATGAGCACCTCGAAAGGTTGATGCAAATAAACGAATTTTTTTTCTACGTCTCCGAGCTATATACCCTCGTCTAATTCTGGTCATTGAATCAAATTCAACTTTGATGAATAACTAATTGATTTTTTTTCTTTCAGTCATTCTTTTTCCCTTTCCTAGTCTGTTAATAACAAAACGGATTCTTCCGATGTATAAAATAAAAATTCCAATGGCTTTTGCTACTATGACCTTCCCAACCACGATTTTTCCGTGCATTTCACTTAGAAATGTAAATTTAAAATTTAAGTAATGTAATTTAAGTATAATATTAAGTATTAAAGGTAAATGGATAAAGAAATAGTGGGTTACATCGTTTCTATGGTTACTTCTTAAACGGTGAGGTCCTCTCTATACACCGGAGCCACTTCCCTCATTGAATCAATGTTATTAGTAACTTGTACAGTTCACATTCTTTGACTCTACCCATAAATTATCCAGTAATGGATCTTTTCACAACAAGATCTACCCATACAGTAACGGCATTTAATTATGAAGGTTGGCTAGGTAGCTGACCCTGTTAGTCCGTTCTTGCAAGAGTGGAAGCATAATCTTTCTGCTTCTTAAATACTTTCCCCCGCTTAATGAATAATCAATCATTTGCCACCAATGGGGAATTGCTTCTCATCTCAAATTGAGTTGATTGGATTTGCACCAACGGAAACCATAAATTTAATACACAATCACAATATAGGTCTTTTTTTTTATTTATTTAATAGTGAATGGAGTTCTTCGATCCTATTCATTGGTACTGGTCATTGATACTGGAAAAAGGGTCTCCTTTCTTTTGTTCCAGCTCATGATCTGAACGAGTCGCACATACACCCTAGTACATGTTCCTCGACGCTGAGGGCATCCCCGAAGAGCGGGGGAGTTTGTGACATTTTTGATTTGCTGTCTTGTGTTTCTAATAAGTTGTTTAATAGTTGGCATGCTGAATCGTATACAGAATGGGCTGGTTTAGATCAATCCTAACCAGATGATTATGAATTTCATATTTGACTTCTTTACTCTACGCGAAATCCCCGGTATTTTCGACCGCTACAAGATCCACAATTCCATGAGCTTGGGCTTCTGTTGCTGACATAAAAACATCCCTTTCCATGTCTTCGGATACAACCCATAAGGGGTTACCCGTTCTTTGTACATAAACCCTTGTGAGGGTTTCGCGGAGTTTCAGCAGTTCTTCCGCTTCCAGGACAAATTCTCCCGTTTGTGCCTCATAAAAAGAACTAGCAGGTTGGTGGATCATTACCCTGATGATATAACATAATAAATGCTTCCTCTATTTCGTACGATCGCGCGAACGAAAAAGAATAACAAGAAAGAAAAATAGAACAACCGTACAGGCATTCTTTGTGCATTGCATACGGCTTCGCAATGGAATTCACCCCTCCTTTCCATCGGGGAAAGAAATAAAAAAAATAGGATCTATCAGATCCAGACCCTTAAGCGATCGTGATCCATTTACCACCCTTCCTTTCGCGGGAGTTCAAAAATACTATGATGGTTCCGTTGCTTTCTATATTTATCTCGTCTGTGATTCAGCAATCCTAAAGTTTCTTTTTGATCCGATTAAACAAAACAAAAAAAAGAAAGCTCTTGTTTTTTTTTCATTTTAGTACTCTTTCATAACATAAATATTAGAAAGAAACTTTTGGTGTGAAAACAAAAAAGTTTGTGACACTGAACTGGACCCCCAATAGATAAGATCAAATTGGAAATACCCTTTTTTTGTCTCATACTACTCTCTCGATACATAATCTCATGTGATGAAAAAACAATAATGGTTTGCTCATATCGAATCCGAAGTGCTGTGCTATTATCACTTATGATTTTATTCATATTTCATGTGCCGAAAGCATAGTCTTCTTTTTCTCTCAAATAAAAAACTCATTAGCGCCAAGCGTGAGGGAATGCTAGACGTTTGGTAATTTCTCCTCCGACCAGGATGAAAGATCCCATTGAAGCAGCTAATCCCATGCATATTGTATGTACATCTGGTAGCACAAATTGCATAGTATCATAAATAGCTATTCCGGGGATTACCCATCCACCGGGAGAGTTTATAAACAAATAAAGATCCCTGTTCTCATCCTCTAGACTAAGATATACCATAAGACCGATAAGTTGGTTCGAGATCTCACTATCCACTGCTTGACCTAAAAAAAGTAATCTTTCTCGATGAAGTCGGTTGATTAGGACAAAATTTTATCCCTTAGAAACCATACACGCACCTTTGGATGCATACAGTTCACAAAAAACTGCGAAAAAAAAAGAATCAATCTGTTGATTCCAGCCCTCTTCTCTTTCTTTTTTCATAGCAGGACTTTTCCACGTCCTAACGAGGGGGTTTTTTCTTCCATTTTCACGAAGGATGAGTTTTTGTTTGTTTTTCCCTAAAAAAGAATCCACTAAACTCATCGAACTAACCTCTCATTGATATATTATTGTTTCACCGAACTCCAATCCAAATTACGATGTTATTTTCTTGTTCCTGAATGGGCCTCTTCCATTTTTTTAGGTTTATGCTCTACTCCGGGTAAAAATCTGCCTGATTTTTATTTGCACATATAGGACAAAGGGTCCCAATACCACTTCTTTTTTTTTTTCAATTTGTTTCGTGTCTGTCTTCCGCCAAATATTCGATGTAGTTAGAATAATATTTCATTGATTGTCAGTTTGAGATTGCTCATATGGTATAACTCATATGGTATAATCTAAACAGGAATCGTTTAGGATACAAGTGGTAATCATACAATTCTATTACAATTACCCATTGGGTATTTTTTAAACGGAGCCTAGATAGTTCATTTTATTGGCCCAAACAAGCCAACCATAAATTATTCGAATTGAGAATTTTCATATTAATATAAATCCCTCAAAAATGGATCTAATTTCACTTCACGCTCCAAATATTGATTTATGGTTCAATCAATCTTTTTGGGGCGAAATAGAAGATATCTCGATCGGGGGAGAGAACGGAGAAATTCCATATGACCCAATATGTCTGACAAGTCGCACTATAAGTCAATCCAAGTTGCATCTTCCTCTCCAGGATTTCGAAAGGGTACTTTTGGAACACCAATAGGCATTAAATGAAAGAAAAAGAGATTGAGTAGTACTATGCTTCACTTTGATGTGGAAACGTAACAATGGATTTATTGTTTTCCTAGTATTGTTTTCATAGTTTTTCTGTTTCTCGTATCTTATCCCTAGATTGACAAGTTTCTAGAGGAAGACGAAATGAATAAGGGAAAATTCTTACGAATGGGTCGGGCTGCTCGAATCATGACCAAGTATCTATGCATTCGCTCATGGAAAATGGTACCCATCGAATCCCCCCATTGCGGATTGTTACTTATCGGGTATAGAATAGATTTGCTTCTCTTTGTTCCTACGAACAGAATTGTTCCATTATGACTAACGAAATGGAATAAATAATAGAATAAATATTAATCCTTGCTCCGAGATAATCCTCTGAAAAGGGGAGGTCCATAGCACAGTCTTTTCCAATGCGATAAAGTTACATAGTGTCTATTTTTTTTGATAAAGGGGTATTTCCATGGGTTTGCCTTGGTATCGTGTTCATACCGTCGTATTGAATGATCCTGGTCGGTTGCTTTCTGTCCATATAATGCATACAGCTCTAGTTTCTGGTTGGGCGGGTTCAATGGCGCTATACGAATTAGCAGTTTTTGATCCCTCTGACCCCGTTCTTGATCCAATGTGGAGACAAGGTATGTTCGTTATACCCTTCATGACTCGTTTAGGAATAACCAATTCATGGGGCGGTTGGAGTATTACAGGGGGGACTATAACGAATCCGGGTATTTGGAGTTACGAAGGTGTGGCTGGCGCACATATTGTGTTTTCTGGCTTGTGCTTCTTGGCAGCTATTTGGCATTGGGTGTATTGGGATCTAGAAATATTCTGTGATGAACGTACAGGAAAACCTTCTTTGGATTTGCCTAAGATTTTTGGAATTCATTTATTTCTCTCAGGAGTAGCTTGCTTTGGGTTTGGCGCATTTCATGTAACAGGCTTGTATGGCCCTGGAATATGGGTGTCTGATCCTTATGGACTAACTGGAAAGGTACAACCTGTAAATCCTGCGTGGGGCGTAGAGGGTTTTGACCCTTTTGTTCCGGGAGGAATAGCCTCTCATCATATTGCAGCGGGGACCTTGGGCATATTAGCGGGTCTATTCCATCTTAGTGTCCGTCCACCCCAACGTCTATACAAAGGATTACGTATGGGTAATATTGAAACCGTACTTTCCAGTAGTATCGCTGCTGTCTTTTTTGCAGCTTTTGTTGTTGCTGGAACTATGTGGTATGGTTCAGCAACTACCCCGATCGAATTATTTGGTCCCACTCGTTATCAATGGGATCAGGGATACTTCCAGCAAGAAATATATCGAAGAGTTGGCGCCGGGTTAGCCGAAAATCAGAGTTTATCAGAAGCTTGGTCTAAAATTCCCGAAAAATTAGCTTTTTATGATTACATCGGCAATAATCCAGCGAAAGGGGGATTATTCCGAGCGGGCGCAATGGACAACGGGGATGGAATAGCTGTTGGATGGTTAGGACACCCTATCTTTAGAGATAAAGAAGGGCGTGAGCTTTTTGTGCGTCGTATGCCTACTTTTTTTGAAACATTTCCAGTAGTTTTGGTAGACGGAGACGGAATTGTGAGAGCCGATGTTCCTTTTAGAAGGGCGGAATCGAAGTATAGTGTCGAACAGGTAGGGGTAACTGTTGAATTCTATGGCGGCGAACTCAATGGAGTCAGTTATAGTGATCCTGCTACTGTGAAAAAATATGCTAGACGTGCTCAATTGGGTGAAATTTTTGAATTAGATCGTGCTACTTTGAAATCCGATGGTGTTTTTCGTAGCAGTCCAAGGGGTTGGTTTACTTTTGGACATGTTTCGTTTGCTTTGCTCTTCTTTTTCGGACACATTTGGCATGGTGCTAGAACCTTGTTCAGAGATGTTTTTGCTGGTATTGACCCGGATTTGGATGCTCAAGTAGAATTTGGGACCTTCCAAAAGATTGGAGATCCAACTACAAGGAGACAAGTGGTCTGATACAACATCGGTCTGGTATTTTTCGCCTCTATTTTTTATTTTACTTTGATTTTGATATAGGGTACCAGCGAAATCTTGATTTGAATCACCGCCTTTTTTTTGATTTTTACTCTTGTCCTTTCTTTCTTTATCTGGGAGATAATCCCAAATGAACAGGTGTGGAAGCTATAATTGTAAACCACGATCGAATTTATGGAAGCATTGGTTTATACATTCCTCTTAGTCTCTACTCTAGGAATCATTTTTTTCGCTATCTTTTTTCGAGAACCGCCTAAGGTTCCGACTAAAAAGGTGAAATGATTTTTAATCATCTCAATTGAAGTAACGAGCCCCCCGTATTGGGAGGCTCATTACTTCAACTAGTCCCCGTGTTCCTCGAATGGATCTCTTAGTTGTTGAGAGGGTTGCCCAAAAGCGGTATATAAGGCATACCCGGTAAAACTTACAAGTAACCCAGATATAAAGATGGCGACTAAGGTTGCTGTTTCCATTATTATAGAATTTCCAATTTCAAGACCACAATGGATCTATGATAAGATCGTTTATTTACAACGGAATGGTATACAAAGTCAACAGATCTCAACCAATGCAATAGGATTTATGGCTACACAAACCGTTGAAGGTAGTTCTAGATCTGGTCCAAGACGAACTTTAGTAGGGGATTTATTGAAACCATTGAATTCGGAATATGGTAAAGTAGCTCCTGGATGGGGAACAACCCCTTTGATGGGTGTCGCAATGGCTTTATTTGCGGTATTTCTATCCATTATTTTGGAGATTTATAATTCTTCCGTTTTACTGGATGGAATTTCAATGAATTAGGTCTATAAGAGCCATGAAGTTCTGGCTTTTCAATCCAAAATGAATCACTTAGGACTCAGATTTCGAGGCCATTCTGGTAGTTCGACCGTGGAATTCCTTTGTTTCGGTATTTCCGGAATATGAGTGTGTGACTTGTTATAATTGATCCTATTGATAGTACAGAGAATGGGTCTGTCATCTTGATAGAGATGGTTCTACCTCGTCGGATATTCATCCTATAGTATCTGGAGCACGGACTATATGGAATAGATCAAGAAATATTTGAACTATGATTCCTACTTACTATTCGGACCTCGCAACCGGACTCACAAAAAAATTAAAAGATTTGAATAGAATTATTTAGAATTCTAAAGCGAAGGATTGGATTTTTCTTCCTTCTAAATTTGGTTTATTTATGCTTTTTTTTTGTTTTGACCAATGGGCAAACGTTTCTCTGGATTTTTATTAGTGA